GTCTACGTAGCTTAAACCACCCCAAAGCAAGACACTGAAAATGCCTAGATGGATTCACACATCCCATAGACAAACAGGTTTGGTCCTAGCCTTTCTATTGACCTTTAGCAAGATTACACATGCAAGCCTCCCCGCCCCAGTGAAGACGCCCTACAAATCACCATGACTAAGAGGAGTGAGTATCAAGCACGCATATGCAGCTCAAAACACTTTGCTCAGCCACACCCCCACGGGAAACAGCAGTGACAAATCTTTAGCAATAAACGAAAGTTTAACTAAGCTATGCTACACCAAGGGTCGGTCAATTTCGTGCCAGCCACCGCGGCCATACGATTAACCCGAGCCAATAGAGACCGGCGTAGAGGGTGTTTTAGACCCAACCTAATTAAAGCTAAACCCCACCTAAACTGTAAAATCCTAGCTAACATAAAATAAACTACGAAAGTGGCTTTAAAACCTCTGAATACACAACAGCTAAGACCCAAACTGGGATTAGATACCCCACTATGCTTAGCCCTAAACCTCAGTAGTTAAACCAACAAAACTACTCGCCAGAATACTACAAGCAACCGCTTGAAACTCAAAGGACTTGGCGGTGCTTCACACCCCCCTAGAGGAGCCTGTCCCATAATCGATAAACCCCGATCCACCCCACCCTCTCTTGCTCAGCCTATATACCGCCATCTTCAGCGAACCCTGATAAAGGTTAACAAAGTGAGCGCAAGTGCCCCTTTTCGCAAAAACGTTAGGTCAAGGTGTAGCCTATGAGATGGAAAAAGATGGGCTACATTTTCTATCCTAGAAAACCCACGATAACTCTCATGAAACCTAAGAGTCTAAGGAGGATTTAGCAGTAAATTAAGAATAGAGTGCTTAATTGAACGAGGCCATAAAGCACGCACACACCGCCCGTCACTCCCCTCAAATATACTTAAGGACTACATTAACTAAACACCCTGATATCTATATAGAGGGGATAAGTCGTAACACGGTAAGTGTACCGGAAGGTGCACTTGGATAAATCAAGGTATAGCTTAACGCAAAGCATCCGGCCTACACCCGGAAGATCTCAGTACAACTCGATTACCTTGAGCTAACACTAGCCCTAAGCATAACCAATACTAATATCAAACAGTCATATACTAAACCATTCACCCACATAAAGTATAGGTGATAGAAATTTTAACCCGGCGCTATAGACACAGTACCGTAAGGGAAAGAATAATGCCACCTAAGCACAAAACAGCAAGAACTAACTTCTGTACCTTTTGCATAATGGATTAACTAGAAGTAATTTCGCGAAGAGAACTAAAGCCAAACCCCCCGAAATCAGACGAGCTACCCGAAAACAGCTAAAAGAGCGCACCCGTCTATGTAGCAAAATAGTGGGAAGATTTACGGGTAGAGGTGACAAGCCTACCGAGCCTGATGATAGCTGGTTATCCAAGATAGAATCTTAGTTCAACCTTGAGCTTACCTACAGAACCACTTAATCCTTTTGTAAACTCAATTGTTAGTCCAAAGAGGGACAGCTCTTTAGACACTAGGAAAAAACCTTACATAGAGAGTAAAAACCACAACTACCATAGTTGGCCCAAAAGCAGCCATCAATTAAGAAAGCGTTCAAGCTCAACATTAACCGCCCGAAAAATACCAAACATATAACTGAACTCCTCATCTCACATTGGATCAATCTATCATTTCATAGAAACAATACTGTTAGTATAAGTAACATGAATACTTTCTCCACCGCATAAGCCTAAGTCAGACCGAAAACCTCACCGACACTTAACAGCTCAGTATAGACAAACACAAACAAGCTAATACTATTTTCACTGTTAATCCAACACAGGCATGCCCTAAGGAAGGTTACAAAAAGTAAAAGGAACTCGGCAAAGCTAACCCCCGCCTGTTTACCAAAAACATCACCTCTAGCATTACTAGTATTAGAGGCACCGCCTGCCCAGTGACACACGTTTAACGGCCGCGGTACCCTGACCGTGCAAAGGTAGCATAATCACTTGTTCTCTAAATAGGGACTCGCATGAATGGCATCACGAGGGTTTAACTGTCTCTTACTTTCAACCAGTGAAATTGGCCTGTCCGTGAAGAGACGGACATGAATTAATAAGACGAGAAGACCCTGCGGAGCTTCAATTTACTAGTACAACTAAAAATCACACAAACCCACAGGCCCTTAAACCCTCATACCTGTACTAAAAATTTTGGTTGGGGTGACCTCGGAGCACAGTCAAACCTCCGAACAATCCATGCTAAGACTACACAAGCCAAAGCAAACTAACACTTGCAATTGACCCAATAATTTGATCAACGGAACAAGTTACCCCAGGGATAACAGCGCAATTCTATTCTAGAGTCCATATCAACAATAGAGTTTACGACCTCGATGTTGGATCAGGACATCCTAATGGTGCAGCAGCTATCAAGGGTTCGTTTGTTCAACGATTAAAGTCCTACGTGATCTGAGTTCAGACCGGAGCAATCCAGGTCGGTTTCTATCTATTCAACATTTCTCCCTGTACGAAAGGACAAGAGAAATAGGGCCCACTTCACAATAGCGCCCCCCCCCCCAATAAATGATCTAATCTTAATTTAACAAAACACCACAAATCCCACCCAAGAACAGGGTTTGTTAAGATGGCAGAGCCCGGCAATTGCATAAAATTTAAAATTTTAAAACCAGAGGTTCAACCCCTCTTCTTAACACCATGACTACAGCAAACCTTCTACTCCTTGCTGCATCCACACTAATCGCTATAGCATTCCTTACACTTGTTGAACGAAAATTATTAGGCTATATACAACTACGCAAAGGACCCAATATTGTAGGCCCTTACGGACTACTACAACCCTTCGCCGATGCAATAAAACTCTTCACCAAAGAACCCCTAAAACCCTCAACATCTACCACTATACTCTACACCATTGCACCCGCCCTAGCCTTCTCCATCGCCCTCCTCCTATGAACTCCCCTTCCCATACCTAACCCTCTAATCAATTTCAACCTAGGACTCCTATTCATCCTAGCTATATCCAGCCTAACTGCCCACTCTATCCTATGATCAGGATGAGCATCAAACTCAAACTACGCCCTAATTGGAGCCCTACGAGCCGTCGCCCAAACAATTTCATACGAAGTCACCCTCGCCATTATCCTGCTATCAATCTTACTAACAAGTGGCTCATTTAACCTTAATATACTTATTACAACCCAAGAACATCTCTGACTCCTCCTACCATCATGACCTTTAGCCATAATATGATTCACCTCCACACTAGCAGAGACAAACCGAACCCCCTTCGACCTCATAGAAGGCGAATCAGAGCTAGTATCAGGCTTTAACATTGAATATGCCGCAGGCCCATTCGCCCTATTCTTTATAGCCGAATATATAAACATTATCATAATGAACGCCCTAACAACTACAATCTTTCTAGGCACATTCTACCCCATCCACTCACCAGAATTATTCACAACATGCTTTACCACCAAAACACTCCTCCTAACCTCTCTATTCCTATGAACTCGAGCAACATACCCCCGATTCCGCTACGACCAACTCATACACCTACTATGAAAAAACTTCCTTCCACTCACACTAGCATTTCTCATATGAAACATCCTAACACCCATTACAATCTCCAGCATTCCCCCCCAAACCTAGAAATATGTCTGACAAAAGAGTTACTTTGATAGAGTAAATAATAGGGGCTCCAACCCCTTATTTCTAAGATTGCAGGCATTGAACCTACCCCTGAGAACCCAAACTTCTCCGTGCTACCTAACACACCCTATCCTAAAGTAAGGTCAGCTAAACAAGCTATCGGGCCCATACCCCGAAAATGTTGGTCACACCCTTCCCGTACTAATTAACCCCCTAGCCCAACTCACCATCTACACCACGATAATCACAGGCACACTCACCACACTACTGAGCTCACACTGATTTCTCGCCTGAGCAGGCCTAGAAATAAACATATTAGCCTTCATTCCAATTCTAATCAAAAAAACAAACCCCCGCTCCACAGAAGCCGCTACCAAATATTTCCTAATACAATCCACCGCATCCATAATTCTTATAATAGCAATTACTCTCAACAACCTACTATCAGGGCACTGAATAATAACAAGTACCACCAATCAACTCCCATCATTAATAATAACTGCTGCCCTTGCCATAAAACTAGGAATAGCCCCCTTCCACTTTTGAATTCCAGAGGTCACCCAAGGAACACCCCTAACTCCTGGCCTACTCCTCCTCACATGACAAAAACTAGCCCCTATCTCAATTATATATCAAATTCATCCATCAATCAACACCTCTGCCCTCATAACCCTTTCAACCCTATCTATTATAATAGGTAGTTGAGGGGGCCTAAACCAGACACAATTACGCAAAATTATGGGATATTCCTCAATCACTCACATAGGCTGAATAATAATAACGCTAACATACAATCCAACCATTACAACCCTCTACTTAACCACATACATCGCCCTAACAACCACCATATTCCTATTCCTCAATCTAAACTCAAATACCACAACCCTTACACTATCCCTCACCTGAAACAAATCACCCCAACTCATACCACTAACAATATTCACCCTTATATCCCTAGGAGGTTTACCTCCACTAACCGGCTTTCTACCTAAATGAATAACTATTCAAGAACTTGCAATAAACAACAACTTTATTATCCCCTCCATCATAGTAACCATAACTCTACTTAACCTGTACTTCTACATACGCCTAATCTACACTGTCTCAGTATCACTATTTCCCACCCCCAATAACACAAAAATGAGCTGACAACTTGAAAACATAAAACCAACACCCCTCACCCCCACTCTCACCGTCATTTCTACCCTCCTACTACCAATCACCCCCCTAATCCTAACTGTCCCTTAGAAATTTAGGTTAAATAAGACCAAGAGCCTTCAAAGCCCTTAGTAAGTAGACCACTTAATTTCTGAAACACATAAGGACTGCAAAAGCCTACTCTGCATCAATTGAACGCAAATCAACCACTTTAATTAAGCTAAGCCCCTACTAGACCAATGGGACTCAAACCCATAAAAATTTAGTTAACAGCTAAACACCCTAATCAACTGGCTTTGATCCACTTCTCCCGCCGCAGGAAAAAAGGCGGGAGAAGCCCCGGCAGAAACTTAAAACTGCTCCTTCAAACTTGCAATTTAACATGAAAATCACCTCGGGGCTGGCAAAAAGAGGGTCAGACCTCTGTCTTCAGGTTTACAGCCCAATGCTTACTCAGCCATTTTACCTTGCTCTACCCATGTTCATTAATCGTTGACTCTTTTCAACAAACCACAAAGATATCGGAACTCTATACCTACTATTCGGTGCATGAGCTGGAATCATGGGCACAGCTCTAAGTCTTCTTATTCGAGCTGAACTAGGCCAACCCGGTAGTTTACTAGGTAGTGACCATATCTATAATGTCATTGTAACAGCCCATGCATTTGTCATAATTTTCTTCATAGTTATACCCATCATAATTGGAGGATTCGGGAATTGACTAGTACCCTTGATAATTGGTGCACCTGACATAGCATTCCCCCGTCTAAATAATATAAGCTTCTGACTCCTCCCTCCCTCTTTCCTACTGCTAATGGCATCAACCATAATCGAGGCTGGCGCCGGAACAGGTTGAACAGTATATCCCCCTTTAGCAGGAAACTTCTCCCATCCAGGAGCCTCCGTAGACTTAGTTATTTTCTCCCTCCACCTAGCAGGGATTTCCTCTATCTTAGGGGCTATCAACTTCATCACTACTATTATCAACATGAAGCCCCCCGCCATATCCCAGTATCAAACCCCACTGTTTGTCTGATCTGTCCTAATCACAGCAATCCTACTACTCCTCTCCCTACCAGTCTTAGCTGCCGGCATTACTATACTATTAACAGACCGCAACCTCAACACTACCTTCTTTGATCCTACTGGAGGAGGAGACCCTATCCTATACCAACATCTATTTTGATTCTTTGGCCACCCTGAGGTCTACATCCTTATTCTCCCCGGGTTCGGAATAATCTCCCACATTGTAACTTATTACTCCGGGAAGAAAGAGCCATTTGGGTATATAGGCATGACCTGGGCTATAATGTCAATCGGGTTCCTAGGATTTATTGTATGAGCCCACCATATATTTACAGTGGGCATAGATGTAGACACACGAGCCTACTTCACCTCTGCTACCATAATCATTGCTATTCCTACCGGAGTTAAAGTTTTCAGCTGACTTGCTACACTTCATGGAGGCAATATCAAATGATCTGCCGCAATACTTTGAGCCCTAGGCTTTATTTTTCTATTCACCATAGGGGGCCTTACCGGTATTATCTTAGCAAACTCATCCCTAGATATTGTACTACACGATACATACTATGTTGTCGCCCATTTCCACTATGTTCTGTCAATAGGGGCTGTTTTTGCCATTATAGGAGGCTTCATCCACTGATTCCCTTTATTTTCAGGCTATACACTAGACCAAACCTATGCCAAAGCCCACTTTATTATTATATTCGTAGGCGTAAATTTAACCTTTTTTCCACAACACTTCCTTGGCCTATCTGGAATACCCCGACGCTATTCTGACTACCCCGATGCTTATACCACATGAAATATTCTATCGTCCATTGGCTCCTTTATTTCACTAGTAGCAGTGATCCTAATAATCTACATGATCTGAGAAGCCTTCGCCTCAAAACGCAAGGTATCAATGACCGAACAATCCCCCACCAACCTCGAATGATTAAATGGCTGTCCCCCGCCTTATCACACATTTGAAGAGCCAGCCTATGTTAAACTGAGCGAAAAAGGAGGGAGTCGAACCCCCTAAAATCGGTTTCAAGCCAATCCCATAGCCCCTATAACTTTTTCAATAAGATATTAGAAAAACTATTTCGTGGCTTTGTCGAAACCAAATTATAGGCTATAACCCTATATATCTTACATGGCCCACCCAGTTCAACTAGGTCTACAAGATGCTACATCTCCTGTTATAGAAGAATTAATTACTTTCCACGACTATGCATTTATGACTATCTCTTTAATTAGTTTTCTAGTCTTGTACGCTCTATCCTCGACACTCACAACAAAGTTAACCAATACCAACATTACAGACGCCCAAGAAATAGAGACCACTTGAACCATCCTACCCGCAGTCATTCTGATCCTGATTGCCCTACCATCTCTACGCATTCTATACCTAACAGACGAAGTCAACAACCCCTCCTTTACTATTAAATCAATTGGACATCAGTGATACTGAACCTATGAATACACAGACTACGGGGGCCTCATCTTTAATTCTTACATAATACCCCCATTATTCTTAAACCCAGGAGACCTTCGACTCCTGGAAGTTGACAACCGAGTGGTTCTCCCAATTGAAGCTCCCGTCCGTATAATAATTACATCTCAAGATGTCCTACACTCATGAACTATCCCCACACTAGGTTTAAAAACAGATGCAGTACCCGGACGCTTAAATCAAACCACATTTACCGCCACACGACCGGGCGTCTATTACGGACAGTGCTCAGAAATCTGTGGAGCTAACCACAGCTTCATACCTATCGTCGCAGAACTGATCCCATTAAAAATTTTTGAAATAGGACCTGTATTTACCCTATAGATACCCTACCCCTCCCACTCTACAAATGCACTGCACAGCTATTGTAGCGTTAACCTTTTAAGTTAAAAATTGAGGGAGAATACCCTCTGCAGCGAAATGCCTCAATTAGATACATCCACATGATTTATCATCATCACAGCAACACTCCCCACACTATATCTTATTACACAATTAAAACTGCTAAATATACATTACTACCAAACCCCCCAACAAAAAAACTCTCATAAGCAAGCCCCCAATAACCACTGACAACTAAAATGAACGAAAATCTATTTACCTCATTCGCAACTCCAATAATCCTAGACCAACCTGCTACAATCCCTATCATTATATTCCCCATATTATTAATCCCAACGTCCAAACATCTCATTAACAACCGACTAATCACTATCCAACGCAACCTAGTACTATTCACTCTAAAGCAAATAATAATAGCCCATAATACTAAAGGGCGAACCTGATCTCTAATACTAGTATCCCTAATTACCTTTATTACCACAACTAACCTTCTGGGACTCCTACCCCACTCATTTACACCCACCACCCAGCTATCTATAAACCTCGCTATAGCAATCCCCTTATGAGCTGGCACAGTAATCATAGGCCTCCGTTTTAAAACCGAAAGCTCCCTGGCCCACCTCCTACCACAAGGCACACCAACATTGCTCATCCCCATACTAGTAATAATCGAAACCATTAGCCTGGTCATCCAACCAGTAGCCCTAGCCGTACGCTTAACCGCTAACATTACGGCCGGTCACCTGCTAATACACCTAATTGGAAACGCAACACTAACACTACTAACTATCAGCCCCCCCGCTACTTCACTAATCTTTACACTCCTAACACTACTTACCATCCTAGAGATCGCAGTTGCTTTAATCCAAGCCTATGTTTTCACACTTCTAGTTAGCCTTTATTTACACAACAACACCTAATGACCCACCAATCCCATGCTTATCACATAGTCAAACCCAGCCCCTGACCACTAGCAGGGGCTCTATCAGCCCTTCTAACAACATCCGGCTTAACCATATGATTTCACTTCTATTCTACCACTCTATTGATACTAGGCCTACTGACCACAACCCTAACCCTTCACCAATGATGACGCGATGTCGTACGAGAAAGCACCTATCAAGGACATCACACGACACCCGTCCAAAAAAACCTTCGATATGGTATAGTCCTATTCATTATCTCAGAAATCTTCTTCTTTACCGGGTTCTTCTGAGCATTCTACCACTCAAGCCTAGCCCCAACCCCTTATTTAGGAGGCCACTGGCCACCAACAGGTATTACCCCATTAAATCCCTTAGAAGTACCCCTTCTAAATACCTCCGTATTATTAGCATCAGGGGTAACAATTACCTGAGCCCACTACAGCCTTATAAACAACAATCGAAAACAAACAACCCAGGCCCTACTCATCACAATTCTACTAGGCATCTATTTCACCCTACTACAAATTTCAGAGTACTTCGAAGCACCCTTCACCATTTCCGACGGTATTTATGGCTCAACATTCTTTATCGCCACAGGTTTCCACGGATTCCACGTCATCATTGGATCCACTTTCCTCCTTATCTGTCTCATCCGCCAACTATTACACCACTTCACACCAAACCACCACTTCGGCTTTGAAGCTGCCGCTTGATATTGACACTTCGTAGATGTTGTATGATTACTCCTCTACATCTCTATTTACTGATGAGGGTCCTACTCTTTTAGTATAACCAGTACAATTGACTTCCAATCAATCAGCTTTGACAGTATTCAAAAAGGAGTAATCAACCTAGTACTAGCCCTAACAATCAACACCCTTTTAACCTCACTACTAATAATTATCATGTTCTGATTACCCCAACTTAACTCCTATGCAGAAAAAACAAACCCCTATGAGTGCGGCTTTGACCCACTAAACCCCGCTCGCATCCCATTTTCAATAAAATTTTTTCTAATTGCCATTACCTTTCTACTATTCGACCTAGAAATCGCCCTACTATTGTCCCTACCATGAGCTCTCCAAACAACAAACCTCCCAATAATAACTAAGTCATCCATTACACTCATCATTATCCTAACCCTCAGTTTAGCCTATGAATGATCCCAAAAAGGACTAGATTGAGCCGAATTGGTAAGTAGTTTAAACAAAACAAATGATTTCGACTCATTAGATTATGATCACCATACTAACCAAATGTCACCTATCTTCATTAACATTACCCTAGCATTCACCATCTCACTTCTAGGGATGCTAGTCTACCGCTCACACCTGATAGCCTCTCTCCTCTGCCTAGAAGGAATAATAATGTCACTCTTCATCATAATCGCCCTTATGGCCTCAAACACACACTCCTCTCTAGCCAATATCACACCGATCACCCTACTAGTATTTGCTGCTTGCGAAACAGCAGTAGGCCTTGCTCTACTAGTCTCAATCTCCAATACATATGGTCTAGACTACATCCACAACCTAAGTCTACTTCAATGTTAAAAATAATCATTCCAACAACCATATTGCTACCAATAACATGATTCTCTACAAACAACATAATCTGAATTAACTTAACCATACATAGCCTAATCATTAGCCTCATTCCCTTATTATTTTTTAATCAAACCAATAATAACCTCCTTAACCACTCAACCTACCTGTCCTCCGACCCACTAACAACACCTCTTCTGACACTAACCGCTTGACTTCTACCCCTCATGATAATAGCTAGCCAGTACCACCTATGCAATGAACCCCCCTCACAAAAAAAACTCTACCTCTCCACAATAATTTTCCTTCAAATCACCTTAATCCTAACATTCATGGCCACAGAACTAATCTTATTCTACATCCTATTCGAAACCACCCTTATTCCCACCCTAATCATCATCACCAAATGAGGCAACCAAGCAGAACGCCTCAACGCAAGCACATACTTTCTATTCTATACACTAACTGGCTCTCTACCCCTACTCATTATATTAACTTACACCTACAATAACACAGGCTCATTAAATATCATACTACTAACACTCACTGACCAGAAACTAACAACTACCTGATCACACAACCTCGTCTGACTAGCATGCACAATGGCTTTCATAACAAAAATACCCTTATATGGCCTACATCTATGACTCCCAAAAGCCCATGTTGAAGCCCCTATCGCAGGCTCAATGGTTCTTGCCGCAGTACTCTTAAAACTAGGCGGCTATGGCATAATACGACTCACCTCTATTCTCAACCCCCTAACAGAACACATAGCCTACCCTTTCCTCATGCTGGCCCTATGAGGCATAATCATAACAAGCTCAATCTGCCTACGACAAACAGACCTAAAATCACTCATCGCATACTCCTCCGTAAGCCATATATCCCTAGTAATCATAGCCTCCCTCATTCAAACCCCCTGAAGCTTTTCTGGCGCGATCACTCTCATAATTGCCCACGGACTTACTTCCTCTATACTATTCTGCCTAGCTAACTCAAACTATGAACGCACCCACAGCCGCATTATGATACTCTCCCGAGGACTTCAGACACTACTTCCACTAATAACCTTCTGATGGTTCACAGCAAACCTCACCAACCTAGCCTTACCCCCTACCATTAACTTAATTGGAGAACTCTTCGTGATTATAGCCTCATTCTCTTGATCTCACATCACTATCGTACTAACAGGACTTAATATACTAATCACAGCCCTCTACTCCCTCCACATATTCATTACAATGCAACGAGGAAAACTCACACACCACATAATTAACATAAAACCCCCTTTCACACGAGAAAACACACTAATGTTCATACACCTTGCCCCAATTATCCTTCTATCCCTTAACCCCAACATCATTCTAGGGTTCACCTCCTGTAAATATAGTTTAACCAAAACACTAGACTGTGAATCTGACCATAGAAGCTCATTACTTCTTATTTACCGAGAAAGCTCGCAAGGATTGCTAACCCATGCCCCCATACTTAACACTATGGTTTTCTCAACTTTTAAAGGATAACAGCTATCCATTGGTTTTAGGAACCAAAAATATTGGTGCAACTCCAAATAAAAGTAACAACCATGCACACCTCTATTATAATGGCTACTCTCGCCTCCCTAACCCTCCCAATCATCACCACCTTTATCAACCCCAATAAAAAACGATCATACCCAAACCATGTAAAAACAACTATAATATATGCCTTCATTACCAGTCTCCTTCCAACAACCCTGTACATCTCCCTAAACCAAGAAACAACCATTTGAAGCTGACACTGAATGATAACTCAAACACTAGACCTAACACTAAGCTTTAAACTAGACTATTTCTCCGTAATATTCACCCCAATCGCACTATTCATCACCTGGTCTATTATAGAATTCTCACTATGGTACATAAGCTCAGACCCAAACATCAACCAATTCTTTAAATATCTCCTTATTTTCCTCATCACAATACTAATCTTGACCACCGCTAACAACCTTTTTCAACTCTTCATCGGCTGAGAAGGCGTAGGAATCATATCTTTCTTACTAATCGGCTGATGACACTCTCGAACAGACGCTAACACAGCAGCAATCCAAGCAATCCTATACAATCGCATTGGCGATATTGGTTTTATTTTAGCTATAGCATACTTCCTCCTACACTACAACTCATGGGACATACAACAAATACTAACTCTAAATTCCAACTCAAACCCCCTCCCACTAGTAGGCCTCCTCCTAGCAGCAATAGGAAAATCAGCCCAACTTGGCCTTCATCCTTGACTACCCTCCGCCATAGAAGGCCCAACTCCAGTCTCAGCCCTACTCCACTCTAGCACCATAGTTGTTGCCGGAGTGTACTTACTTATTCGCTTCCACCCTCTAATAGAAAATAACACACTACTTCAAAGCCTCACACTATGCCTGGGAGCTATCACTACCACATTTATAGCCATCTGCGCCCTCACACAAAACGACATCAAAAAAATCGTAGCCTTCTCCACCTCAAGCCAACTGGGCCTAATGATAGTCACCATCGGCATCAATCAACCATATTTAGCATTCCTACATATCTGCACCCACGCCTTTTTTAAGGCTATGCTTTTTATATGCTCCGGATCCATCATCCATAATCTAAACAACGAACAAGACATCCGAAAAATAGGAGGCCTATTTAAAACAATACCCCTCACCTCAACTTCCCTACTTATCGGCAACCTAGCACTCACAGGAATGCCATTCCTCACAGGCTTCTACTCAAAAGATCTCATTATCGAAACCACAAACACGTCATATACCAACGCCTGAGCCCTATTTATTACTCTCATCGCCACCTCTCTAACAAGCGCCTATAGTACTCGAATCATTCTCCTCACCATAACAGGATCACCCCGCTTTCCAACCCTAATGAACATTAACGAAAATAACCCCACCCTACTAAATCCAATTAAACGCCTCACAATGGGTAGCATTATTACTGGATTCCTTATCACCTACAACATCCCCCCGACCTCACTCCCCCAACCAACAATACCCCACTACCTAAAACTTTCAGCCCTGTACGCAACTATCCTTGGTTTCCTAATAACCCTAGACCTAATCTCTATAACTAACAAACTAAAAATAAACAACCCATCACAAATATTTAAATTCTCCAACATACTAGGATATTTCCCCACTACAATTCACCGCATAATCCCGTATCAAAACCTACTCATAAGTCAAAACCTAGCCCTTCTCCTACTAGACTCAATATGGCTAGAAAAATCTATACCCAAAATGGTCGTACATGCACACACCACCACTTCCAAAACTATCACTACTCAAAAAGGCATGATTAAACTGTACTCCCTCTCCTTTCTCATCCCCCTTACCTTAACCCTGCTTCTAATAATGTAACCTATTACCCCGAGTGATCTCAATCACAATATATACACCCACAAACAATGTCCAACCAGCAACTACCACCAACCAACGCCCATAATCGTATAAAGCACCAGCACCAATAGAATCCCCCCGAACTAACCCTGACCCCTCTCCCTCAAAAATCACCCAACTCCCCATGCTATTAAAACTAACTACCACCACCCCATCAGAACTTGAGACCCACAGAACTAGGCCTGCTTCTATTATTAAACCCACCATAAGACCCCCTAAAACCTCAAACCCCGAACCCCATGTCTCAGGATACTCCTCAATAGCTATCGCTGTAGTATAACCAAAAACAATTATCATACCCCCCAGATAAATTAAAAACAACATCAGACCTATATAAACCCCCCCAAAACCTAAAATTACCGCACAACCAACCACGCCACTAACAATCAATGCTAACCCCCCATAAATAGGAGAAGGCTTAGAAGAAAACCCAACAAACCCCATAACCAACAATACACTCAACACAAACAAAATATATGTCATTACTTCTGCATGGACTATAACCATAACTAATGATATGAAAAACCACCGTTGTACTTCAACTACAAAAGCACTAATGACCCCAATACGTAAATCCAACCCAATTATAAAAATAATTAACCATTCCCTCATTGACCTACCAACCCCATCTAACATTTCCATATGATGAAACTTCGGCTCACTCCTCGCATTCTGCCTAATTCTACAAATTATCACAGGCCTATTCTTAGCAATACATTACTCACCAGACACCTCTTCTGCCTTCTCTTCAATCGCACATATCACCCGAGACGTAAACCACGGCTGAATTATTCGCTACCTCCACGCCAACGGCGCCTCCATATTTTTCATCTGCCTCTTCCTACACGTAGGCCGAGGCCTTTACTACGGCTCATTCCTTCTCCTAAAAACCTGAACCACTGGCATCATACTCCTATTCTTAACTATAGCAACAGCCTTTATAGGCTACGTGCTTCCATGAGGCCAAATATCATTCTGGGGGGCAACAGTAATCACAAACCTATTATCAGCAATCCCATACATCGGAACAGACCTCGTCCAATGAATCTGAGGCGGATACTCCATTGGTAACCCCACCCTTTCACGATTCTTCACCCTACACTTTATTCTACCCTTCATTATTACCGCCCTTACAACAGTTCATCTGCTGTTTCTACACGAAACAGGATCAAACAACCCCTGCGGAATCTCATCAAACTCAGACAAAATCGCCTTCCACCCCTACTACACAATCAAGGATATCCTAGGCCTAATCCTCCTCCTCTTTACCCTAACAACACTAACACTACTTTCACCCGACCTCCCAAACGACCCGGACAACTACATCCCAGCCGACCCACTAAATACCCCTCCACACATCAAACCAGAATGGTACTTTCTATTTGCATACGCAATCCTACGATCCGTTCCTAATAAACTAGGAGGCGTACTAGCACTCTTCCTATCAATCCTCATCTTATCTATCATCCCCATACTTCATAACTCCAAACAGCAAAGTATAATATTCCGCCCACTTAGCCAATTCCTGTTCTGACTCCTAATTGCAACCCTACTAACCCTCACCTGGATTGGAAGCCAACCAGTAAGCCAACCTTTCATTCTCATTGGTCAACTAGCATCCATAACATACTTCACCACAATTCTAATCCTAATACCACTAACCTCCTTGATCGAGAACAATCTACTCAAATGAACTTGCCCTTGTAGTATAAACTAATACACTAGTCTTGTAAACTAGAGATGAGACTTAGAGCCCCTAGGACAACTCAGAAAGAAAGCATTTGACTTCACCGCCAACACCCAAAACTGGCATTCTAGTTTAAACTACTTTCTGTATTTTATATTGCACAGACTCTACAGTGCAATTAAACACTCCTACACAAGTATGCTATGTAATTCGTGCATTACTGCTAGCCAACATGAATAATATATAGTACTACACATGCTTGATTGTACATACCACATATCACCGTACCCCACCTACAATCCCTTCAAACCCACAAGTACTAAACTCATCACCCGTACATAACACATCCTCTTATCTACCGTACATGGCACATATCTATTAAAAACCCTCCTCCTCACCATGGATGCCCCCCCTCACTTAGGGGTCCCTTACTCACCATCCTCCGTGAAATCAATATCCCGCACAAGAGTGCTACTCTCCTCGCTCCGGGCCCATAACCTGTGGGGGTAACTAGGAATGAACTGTATCCGGCATCTGGTTCTTACTTCAGGGCCATAGCAGCCAAGATCGCCCACACGTTCCCCTTAAATAAGACATCTCGATGGATCACGGGTCTATCACCCTATTAACCAGTCACTGGAGCTTTCCATGCATTTGGTATCTTTTATCTCTGGTCTGCACGCAACACCATCGCAACATGCTGACTCCCACCACATCCCGTCCTGAATGCGCCTGTCTTTGGTTTCCGGCCCATACCATTATTAATCGCACCTACGTTCAATGTCCTAGTCCCACATTCCTACCAGTAATGTGTTATTTAATTCATGCTTGTAAGACATATAACAACCAACCCACAACACCACAAAAATTCAAAAACCTTTAATCAAACCCCCCCCCCCTTTGCCAAACCCCCAAAACAAAGTCTTATCCCTCCAGCCAAAGCTTACATTTTCATCTTTTAGGTATGCATGCTCCAACTGCCAACCCCTCAACTAACACTCACTTCCCCCAACCCCAAAGACACCACTAACACTCACACCCACTCTCTC